GAAAGAAGAGAAAAAACCAGTATCTGCGAGTGAGAACTTTTGTTTTTTAACAATTTGGGGACAAGAAACAGATCAAATTTTTGGTAGGCCACGAAAAAGATTTTCTTTTTTCAAGCCTATTTTAATACAACTTGATAACAGTATTGGAAAGATCAACATTCTTCTCTTTTCACAAGAAAAGAGACCATTGGACCCAAATATAATGAAAAAAGAAAAAGAGGATCTATTAAGTAACAAGATACTGAATAAACCTTTGAATCAATTTGGTGAATGTGAAAAAATCGAAACTATAACGACTCGCATAAGTATAATAAAAAACAAACTAGAAAAAATTACTAAAGATACAAAAAAAATAGCGCTCAAATTCAATATGAGTTTTAGACAAAAAAGTTTTAAAAGTTTTAAATTTAAAAGAAAAAAAACTAAATTAATCTATAACTTACCTCTTTTTAAATATTTTCTAAAATCTTTTATTCAACAAATCTATAATATTTTTCTTTTTAATATTGTATCAATTTGTCAACTTATTAATCAACTATTTTACAAAGCAAAAGCAAACTTGATTGATAAATGGAACTTTAACAATGAAAAAAATAAAAAAGGACCAGAAAAATTTAACTTTCTTTTAAATAGAAAGATACAACAAAATGTTAATAATTTATGTCACTTGTCACAAGCATATGTATTTTATAAAATATCACAACAACCAGAGATTTTTAATATATTGAAATTAAACTCTGTTCTTAACAATCAAGGAACTTCTGTTTTCAGTAAAAATAAAATAAAGGAATCTTTTGCTACACAAAGTCTAATTCAAACTGAAATAATAAATAAAAAATTTACCCAGATTAAAACATGTCAATGGAAAAATTGGTTACGGTCAAATGCTCAATATAATTTATCTCATATTATTTGGTTGAGTTTCAATATAAAAAAACAAAAATGGCGTAAGTTTAACAAAAAATCTTCCAATACATGGAATTTTAGTCGAAATGTAAAATTAAAAGAATCCAAAAAAGTAAACTTTACTAACTTAATATTGAACAAGCACGAAAAAGAAAATTTTGAAAAATGTTATAGATATGATCTTTTATCTTCTCAATTCATTAGTTTAAATTTAAAAAAAAAAAGTCGTACTTTTGGTGATAAATTACTCACTTCAGTATCGAAACCGCAAACAATTTTATATAATAAAAAAATGTCACAAAACTTCTTGTTTGCGCTAACAAAGAATATATGCGTTAAAAATTTAATAGGAAAAATTGAAAAGGTGAATATTCCTTATAGAGAAAAAAATCTCGATAGAAAATATTTAACTTTTGAAAATATTCATTTTTCTCTTAAAAAAAAAGTTAATATTGAATCCTGGATTCCACTTCTTTCCCGCAGTAATCCAATGAAAATTTACAATTATGAATTACTCGATGAAATGGAAGTTATGGACTTGAGCAAGCAGATTTTCAAAAAAGAGAAAGAACTTCTAGTTCCTTGTATTGAACAAAATGACGAAAAAATGCAATACAAATCTAAAAATTCTTTAATTGATTGGATGGGACTAAATCAAGAACTATTAAATAATCCTGTGACGAATTTAGAATTTTGGTTTTTTCCAGAATTTGTGTCAGTTCTTAATATATATAAACTGAAACCTTGGATTCTACAAAGCCAATTCCTCCTTTCAAAAGTCACTTTAAATAAAATTACAGGTCAACAACAAATTAAAACTAAAAATAAAAAGAAAAATACAATGAATAACCAAAAGAATCATGAAATTAACAATAAACAGAAAAATAAACCTGACAATGAAGAGACTGATGAACCTGAAAACCAACAGAATGAAGAAACAGAGGAAGATCCCCAACTAGCATATATAATAGCTTTCTTAAAAAAACATTTACTTTTTCAATTGAAAGTTGATTTTATTTTTAAGAAAAGCGGTTTCAAAAATATACAGATCTTATGTATTCTCCTTAGACTAATGAATCAAAACGAAATGTTACTATCTTCTATTAAAAACGAAAAATTAAATTTACATGTAATGCCAGAAATTGGAATAAAAGAGCTTACTTTAGAGGTACTTGAGGAGATAGGTGTTCCAGAATTTTTAAAAGAAAAAGCATTGAATTTCGAACCTCTCCCTCTAGCTATTAACAAGAATGGAAAGTTTCTTATGTATCAACTTATCAATATTTCATTGGTTAATAAGATAAAATACCCAATTACTAAAAAATATCAAAAACCAGAAAAAATTAAAACTGTTAATTATCTTCTTCCAGAAAATATTTTATCGTCGAGATGTCGTAGAGAATTACGAATTTTACTTTTTTTGACTTCAAATATAAATCAATGGAAAGAAAATGAGACCAACCTTCTAGGTTATAACAAAAAATGGACGGACTTTTGGGACGAGCAAAAAAAAGCTATTGATTTTTTTATTTGGCCTAATTATCGATTGGAAGATTTAGCTTGTATCAATAGGTATTGGTTTTATACTAATAATGGGAGTTGTTTTAGTATGTTAAGAATCCTTATGTATTTACCATTGAAAAGTTATTAAAAAAGTTATTAATAGAAGTCTTATCTACTTTGAGTGTAATTTGTGGCAGATTAGGTAGTAAAGGAAAACCTCTTCAGTATTTTAACAATTCAATCAAAGTATTTATTGTATTCTATAAATAAAAAATCAAGTTGGAAAGTTTCATGTAACTAAATTTTAATTAGAGTTCTTGCAAGTAAAAATAAGCTTTTTAATTTTTAATAGATTTTATGACATATTTATTTTATAATAAGGTAAAAGGAATCTTTTTTTATGATTAAAGTAGACAGAGGATCGGTACAATTTCAAATAGTTAATTTTACTAAGAAAATCTACAAACTAACTGATCATTTAAAAGTTCACAAAAAAGATTATTTATCACAAAGAGGTTTGCGTAAAATGTTGGGAAAACGTCAACGTCTGTTAGCTTATTTGGCAAAAAGCAATCGAACTTGTTATAATAATTTAATATTGGAATTAAAAATTCGAGACACAAAAAAAGGTTTATTTTAAATTGGACAGTTTATTTTAAATTGGACAGGTTTTTAAGCTATTTTTATTTATTACGTTAAAAGCATAAAATCAAATCAATAAAAAAATTAACATTATAGAATAATTAAAAAAAAAAAAAAAAGAAATGGATAAAAAATCCCTTTTTTGAATCGAAAATTTTTCGAAATTTAACAATTAAAACTATAATTCTTTATTTTCCTCTTGTTTATATTATTTATTATTGAATAATTTATATTATTGAATAATTTAAAATTTCATTCAAACCTCGATGTTCCTTTCTTTTTCGTACTTTATCAAAAGTATAATGAACTTATTGAATCTTCTAGTATAAAATATAAAAGCAAAACTATTTTATTTTTATAATTTTCCTTTTGAAAGAAAGATAGTCAATTGAAAAGTTCGAATTGTCATAAAAGGATAGAGCAAATGTCACATTCTGTAAAGATTTATGATACATGTATAGGGTGTACTCAATGTGTTCGAGCTTGCCCTACCGATGTTTTAGAAATGATACCGTGGGATGGATGTAAGGCTAAACAAATTGCTTCCGCTCCAAGAACAGAAGACTGTGTAGGTTGTAAACGATGTGAATCAGCTTGTCCAACCGATTTCTTGAGTGTTCGAGTTTATTTAGGTCCTGAAACAACTCGTAGTATGGGTCTAGCTTATTGAGTTTTTTAACTCTATTTTTATTATACTACCTAAAAACACGTGCTCTTAAATATTTAGTATTTAAGTTCGGAGCACGAGTTTTGTGGTTGAAAGATCTTGTGGTTTTACTAAAAATTTTTATACCGGTGAAATGAATCAAATGGATCTTTGGATTTGTAGAAAATTTTTTGAATTCAATAATTATATATTTATATTGTTGGAAAAAAACCATAACTATGAAGACCTAGTCCTATTAAATTTACTCCAAAATAACATATCCAAATTAGAAAAAATCCTATAGATGCGACAATTGCTGACTGAGTATCTTTAAAATTTGTATTTCGTCGAATATGTAAATAAATTGTAAATACTAGCCAAGTAATAAATGACCAAGTTTCTTTTGGATCCCAACTCCAATAAGCTCCCCAGGCTTCGTTAGCCCACACGGATCCCGAAACTAGGCCTAGGGTTAAAAAAAGAAAACCTAAACTAATAATCCGATAACTCCAATAATCCAACTCTTGACTTAATTGGATCTTATAATAATTGTTAGCATAAACAACATAGTTTATTTTGAAAAAAAACTTTTTATTCTTTCTAAATTTAACAATCATAAATGCTATGGCTAATAAAGATCCGCATAAAAGGGCTGCGTAGCCCATTATCATCATACTTACATGCATTATTAACCATTCAGATTGTAAAACGGGGACTAATATTGAATCTTTTTTTATTTCTTTTAAAAAACATGAAATAGCAAAAGCCTGAGTAAAACTCACACTAGAATAAGTTATTTTATATAAGAATTTTGTATTACTTTTTAAATATGGAATGTTCTGAATAAAAGCTAAACTCCATGAAATAAAAATAAATGATTCAGAGAAATTACTTAGGGGAAAATGTCCTGAAGAAATGCAATGAGTTGATAAAAAACCGGTTAAACAGAGAAACGTGACTAACATACTCCTATCTGAACAATCAGATAGTTTTTCAATTTCGTCAACTAAAAAATTTTTTAAAAAAATTGAGATGAGAATTGAAATTAAAACTATTGAAAAGGCCATATGAAGCAGTATATGTTCTAAGATTGAAATCATCATAAAAAAATATATTTAATCTCTTTTTATATACGAACAACTAAATTGAAATCAAATTAATGGTTTATTGTTTTATATTTTAATAAAATATGCCGCTACTCGGACTCGAACCGAGATGCGCTAGCACTGCTTCCTAAGAGCAGCGTGTCTCCCAAATTTCACCATAGCGGCCCATCTTTAAACAGAAAAATTTCTATTAACAG